AATATTCATCCGCCTCTTGTTTTCCTTTGATATTTGGATTTTCACTAAAATTTGGATTGATATTCAAATTAAAAAGAAGTAAGTTGCTTGGGATAAACCAAGGTTTCTCTTTATATTTATGATAAAGTATTAAAAACTCTGGAAATAAAAAAACTTTAGGATTCGATATGAGGTGATTTAAGATTAATAATTTTTCATTCATTCCCATCCAATCAAAAAAGACCTTTTTATAATTGATTTTGGAATTTGATTTAATTGGAAGATAAAAAAGACCATTATTATGAGAATTCTCTGTTATTTGGTCCTTATTAGGTTCAACCTGAATATTTGTATTAAATTTCCAACCCAAATATTTTCTATCTGTATTTTTTTCCATATATATAATATCACTTTTTTCTAGATAATTCTTGATAGGAATATTATTGAGTATGTTAAAAAAAGTTTCTTTATTTTTGGTGGAATTTTCTTGCTTCTTTATTGTTTCTAATGATGATCTATAAATATCAGACTTATTCTTAGTTTCAGAATTCATATATTTATATGAGAAAAGATCATATCTATAGTTTTTTTGAAAATTATCCTCTTTATTTGGTAATAAATATACTTTCAAATTTTGTTTTTTTTTGTAATCCAATAATGGGTCTTTTTCATAGAAATACCCTTTCTTTAAATCATCATTTTGAGACATATGGCATTGATTTATTTGATTTCGCCATTTTTGTGGGACTAATGTAGACCATGTAATCTGAGATAAATCATATTGATAATGACTTCTTAACCAGTTTTTCCATGGATTCTTTTCATAATTTGAAAGTTTGTTATGTCTTACTTTGGAATCAAATATTCCTTGTGTTCCAAAAAAATCCTTTATTTCATTCTTAAGAAAAAAAGATGGTCCATTATATTGAAGAATAGATCTTAACTTATTGAAGTTAATAACTTGGGTTTGTGATAATTTAAAAAATACATATTTTTGTGACAAGTAAGATAAATCAAAAAAAATATGTGGCTTCTGCTTACTATTTCTAAGATTATCAAAAGCCTTTTTTATAGTCATAGGCGAAATGAAGTCAATTTTATTTTGTTTTTTTTTATTAATTCTTTCTTTATCTTTATTTATTTCATTATTGTCAATGTATTTTTCAAGAATTTTTTTTGTTGATTTCATAAAAAGTTGTAGAGAAATTCTGCGCATATTAATTATACATAAAAAGATATCTACGTATATTTTTTCAATGCAAAATTGAAATATTAATTCAATATTTTTTCTTTTTAATATTTTCCAAATTTTTGGGGGTGATTCTCGATTATTCTTTTTATTTTTTTTCATTATTTCTATTTGATTTCTGATTGTGTTTCTTCTATCAATTCTATGTTTAATCTCTTCTTTTGCCTGTGAATAATCTCTAGATTTATTTTGACTAAATGATTCATGAATTATCTGAGTGCTGATTATCGAATCCTTTTCTGTTTGAGTTTCACTTGATTCATATATTTCTCTCGGTATAAATAATGGAATTTTCTTTCCTTTTAAAAGTATTTGTTTTAAAAATAAAAATGCTTTTTCTTGTTGCTTTGTTATTTTTTTTAAAACTCTTTGAACTCTAAAATTAAAATTTCTTATTTCGACTTTGTAGTCTATATCTTTAAAAACGGGTTCAAAAAAGGAAGGTGTTTTTCGAGGAGGACCAAAAGGATATTCTGTTTCCATTCCCAAAACTGTTAAAAAACAAGAATCAAAATCATCTTGTTGCTTTCGATCTCTATCAGAGAGTCGTAGCTTAGATCCGTGCCACGGTTTCAAATGAAAAGGATATAAGATTTTGATCTGAAAACCTTCTATTAACCAATTTTTAGGAAATTCTGTTTTGGAGAATTGAAGACCATTATAGCTGCACTTTAAATAAATTTCTCTATTCCAATCTTGGAAATCCTCATACCATTCCGGAGATTGCCGTAATAAAATACGGCCAATATTCTTAGCTATTATCAATAAGGGTAATTTAATATACCTTCTAAAAATTGATTGTGCTAGTAACAGAATACTTCTTGTTTTTTGTGCATATGGAATGTTTTCCCAGAATTCCATTGCGTCTTCCTGGTTGTTTTTTTTTATTTGGAATTGTTGATCTAAAATTTCAAATTCTGACTTTTTACCCAACCAATCTCTAATATTAAAAAAAAGATTCATTAGGTCGGATATAGGAAAAGGAAAATCTTCCATTTTTTCCAAAAAAAGAGGGGAATGGGGATTTCCTTGAGACGGTCCCCAAATAACCATTTTACGCCTTTGACTGCGCATAGATCCTTTGATTACGGCTCGACGAAAATCTGGTTCTTCCAAATAACTTATAAAACCCGAATCTCTATTAAATTTTGTATAAAGATTATAATTCTTGAAATTAGATTTCTTAAAACTTCGTTTGGAACGAGTTAAAAAATCTATACGTTTAAATTTTCTTGTTCGAAGCTGGTGATCCAGCCCTTGCATTATGCCTTG